ATTTTCTTTAGTTATTTACTAGAGCAATTATGATCTGGAAGTCGATCCGGGGCAAGTGTTCGGATCTATTATGACATAGCCGGGAGGCGCTTAACGGACCTTTTTTATTTTATAACCCGCCTTTCTTGACTTTGAATAGACTCAAAAACAATTTTTTGTCCAATTTATTGTATTCATATCTCAATGATACGTTATTAAACGGAACTACTTTATACTTTATGTCATGTCTTCCATGCGTATAACATATTAATATGGCTATATTCCGCACTCTATTCCAAATTTGGCGAGAAGTAATTACTAAACTAAGAGACATCTCCGTATTTCTATTATATTTAGTTTAGTTATTTGACGGTTTTTTATTAGTTTTAATATTTTAAAAGCGGAAACGAAAAAGAGTCTCGACTTTATATTATATATTGATCTGTATATCGTTTATTCCTACGAAATACTAGACGAAATAGAACGATTTTAGAAGGGATATAATGAAATTCTTTGATTGGTTCTTCCCAGAAAAACGATCCGTTTTAGTTATTTGACCGATAGGGACAATAAATACTTAATTCTAACAAATATAAAAAATTCGAAATGTAAACTAAATAAATATAACAGTGTTCTTATTCAATATAACAGTGTTCTTATTCAAACCGCCTTGTAATCTTCAACCAATTCTGTGCTTCAATATAATTACCGGGAGTAAGCGCTATAGCTTGTTTCCAATACTCGGCGGCTTGATCGAACCAAGCCTCCGCAATTTCCGAATCTCCTTGCTGAACGGCCTGTTCTCCCCGGTCGGAATAGGGGGATTCCTTCCCTTAGAACCGTACTTGAGAGTTTCCGATCTCATACGGCTCAACAGTCAAATTCTTTTGATGTAATCTCTCGTATATAATTGAATGGGATTTATCATAGATATATCGCGATCCCTTTTTTTTCTCGAGTTAACCAAAAGAAAGAGGTGAATTACATGAGTTTCAAACTAAAAATTTTGTTAATAATCAGTTTTATCTTTTTTCCCACCCTCAGAAAAATAGAATAAAGCATAAGTATTTTAACTATCATTAGACTTTTCTGAAAGGTAACTATCTCGATTTCATATATAAATTGATATAGAATCTTTGAAAAAGACCTTCCCCCATAAGAAGGAAAAGACTTACTATCTTTGGGATCTGATGCTACACCGCTGCTCAATACCTTAGGGGATCAACTTTATTACATAAGTTGATTCCTAACTTTTATCTCATATCATGACATAAGTAAGCAGTTCTTATTGTATCGGACCAAAACCTCGCGAATTGATCTTTACGGCGCTTCCTCTATCAATTAGATCCTTTATCCATAGAATAAAGTATTTAGGCATACCTATTTCTTCATATTAATATTTCAACTTTTATGAAGTTTATTTCCTTGCTACAGCTGATAAAAATCGTTGTTTTGAACGATACATATGTATATAGCCTACCTTTTTTTAGTATTTATTAACGGATTTCTTCCCTTTTTTTATTTCTATAGTGGAGATAGTCGCACGTAATGACAGATAACGGCCATATTATTAAAAGCTTGTGGTAAGAACGGGTTTCGTTCTAGTGCTCGAAAATAATATTCTAAAGCTTTTGTATGTTCTCCGTTCCTTGTATGGATAAGGCCTATGTTATAGAGTATATAACTTCGATCATAAGGATCAATTTCCAGTCGCATAGCTTCATAATAATTCTGTAAAGCTTCCGCATAATTTCCTTCGGATTGAGCCGACATCCGTTACGGTCGTCATTCAATTGAAAGAATCGCCGTTCCAGAACCGTACATGAGATTTTCACCTCATACGGCTCCTCCTTTATGTTATGTGCATAATGAAAAAAAGACATGGAATCAAAAAAGATTGAAAGATTCTCATTATAAACTGAGCGGGGCTGGTGTTTTTACAAGAAATCTCTAGCCAACCTTCTTGTAAAAGATCTTTCCTTAACATCAAGCATGTTGGCATTATATTAGATTAAAAAAAGGCGACCCCAACAATTTCTTTGTCTTCAACGCCCTAAAATTTGCAGGAATTAGTCACTTCAACAGTCTTCGATGGTTATACGGGTATCCAAAATACGAACGAGATGGATGTTTGTTGTCCCAACCATTCTTGTTAGTCCCGATCCTGATAAGTAAAGGGAATCATTTCTAACAAAGTTTTCGTGCGTTGATTCCTAGGAGTAGTGCTTCTTCCCCTATGCCTCCTATTGGTACTAGTGAAGTAGAGTTAACTTAACCTATAGGTGTAACCTTTCGCTCAATACTCTAGAATCAAAAATTGAAGCATCTGAGGCTGCATTAATCGGGGATACACGACCGAAGGGGTTGCTTTATTTATTTTAACAAACTTCACCTTCAACAAGCGTAGATTTTTTCAATAATTTTTTTTTCTTCCGTTGTCTTTCTATTTTCTTTTAAGACTGAGAGCGGTAAAAAATAAAAATAAAATAATCAAATCGCACCATCTCTGTAATAAGTGAAT